ATTATTATAATAATGTAAATAGATGCACGTTGGAGTGGTGCAATTCCCCGCTCGGGGCTTTCCTGTTTCCGGGGGGTTTTCAGGATTAATAGTAGCTCTCGAGTTTAGGGGGGTAGGGGGGTTTAACGCGCGAAAGCCGAGGGGGAGATACCTTAGATATATTAGGAGAAACCATTAACACTTATGCTCTTGATATCACTTATGCAATTCTTTAAAGAAAGTCTTCTCACCATGGATACTATGTACGGCTGGCAAGAAAAATGTACACGCTTGTCAACAAGCCTTAGCGCTGCACTGTGAAATGCCAGGCGAAAGGAAATAGAAAAAAATAACCTAGCCCATTAGAAAGAGCGCTAGGCATGTGGCTAACGCACCGTTTGTACTCCACCAACAACTTATGCAAGGGTCGATGAAAGTATGGGGAATACTATCAATTAATGGCCCTGAAGTAGGAACCAAATGCCAGGAATAGTTCACTAGGTGAAACCCCCACGATTTCTGTCCCTGACCATCAATAACCGTGATCGCTCCGCTTATACTCGAATGTTATTCTTGTCTACATCGGATTTTATTCTTATGGGATTTGGAATCCTGGTATATATGTGTCATTATAAATCTGTGCTAGGTCTTGACTTTTCATGTGGTAAGATACTTGGGTAATATCTATGAGTTTTCACTAGGTGCTTATTATTCATTAAATGTATTGTGTAAGTCTTATTTGACATGGTGATATATGAATGGTCAAAGCCTATGTATGGTGATATTACATATTATATGTCCTAAAGCATTATATATAATGGTTAATATAGATGTATGGTGTAAATACATATATGTATTATATACAAAGAATAGTTTAATTTAGAATTCTGGCTTTGGGAGCCAGTGGTGGGAGTTAGAATCTCCCTTCTTTGAAGCAGTAGGGGGGATTTTAACCTCCGGCGTCCGGCTTACAAGGCCGGCGCTCTGGCGCTGAGCTACTATTGCAATTTAATGCAAGCAGTTTATTTTCTAGTCATCCTGCTGCTGGGAATACCACTAGGAAAATAGAAAAATAAAGGACGGATGCAACTTGACCAATAATGACGTAGGGGTGTTCAACTGGCATGCCGCCGATTCAGGTAAGAATTAGTACGTCTGCGATTAGTACCCAAAAGATAAATTGGGAGAGGGGGCGGAAGGTGAGGCTTCGTTGCTTAGAGGTGTGTAGGAATGGTACTAATATAAGTACTAGGATGGATGCAAGTAGGGCTAGTACTCCTCCCAGTTTGTTGGGGATTGAGCGTAGAATGGCATAGGCAAACAAGAAGTATCATTCGGGTTTGATATGTGGGGGTGTAACTAGGGGGTTTGCAGGAATGAAGTTGTCTGGATCACCTAGGTAGTTGGGGGAAAATAAGGCGAGAGATGCTAGGGCTAGTAGTATAATTGCAAACCCTAGGAGGTCTTTATAAGAGAAGTATGGGTGAAAGGGGATTTTATCAGCGTCGGAGTTAAGCCCTGCCGGGTTGTTTGAGCCGGTCTCGTGTAGGAATAGAAGGTGTAAAATTGTGACGGCTGCGATGATAAACGGGAGAAGGAAGTGGAAGGCGAAAAATCGAGTGAGTGTTGCATTGTCAACTGAGAAGCCGCCCCAAATCCACTGTACTAGGGTGTTACCAACATAGGGGACAGCAGAGAGTAGGTTGGTAATGACTGTTGCGCCTCAGAAAGATATTTGTCCTCAAGGCAATACGTAGCCAACGAACGCAGTTATTATTACTAGCAGTAAAAGAACTACTCCGATGGTTCAGGTTTCCTTATAAAGGTATGAGCCATAGTATAGGCCTCGTCCGATGTGGGAATAAAGGCAGATAAAAAAGAAAGAGGCTCCGTTGGCGTGCATGTTCCGGATAAGTCATCCAAAGTTGACGTCTCGGCAGATATGAGCTACAGAGGAGAATGCTGTTGCGATGTCGGCTGTATAGTGTATTGCAAGAAAAATTCCTGTAACAAGTTGAGCGCCGAGGCAAAGGCCTAGAAGGGATCCGAAGTTTCATCACACGGAGATGTTGGATGGGGCGGGGAGGTCTACTAGGGCGTCGTTTGCGATTTTGAGGAGGGGGTGTGTTTTTCGTAGGTTGGCCATTAAGGTTTTTGTAGTTGAATAACAACGGTGGTTTTTCAAGCCATTAGTCTTGGTTAGAGTCCTGGCAGAAACTATGTTCTATATAATGTGTATATTTATGTTTGGCCTGGTTATAGGTTTAATTGTAGTTGCTTCAAATCCTTCTCCCTATTTCGGGGCCCTGGGGTTAGTTGTTGTATCAGGGATGGGTTGTGGTATTCTGGTTGGACATGGGGCGCCCTTTCTGTCTTTAGTCCTATTTTTAATTTATCTGGGGGGGATGTTGGTCGTATTTGCTTATTCGGCAGCTTTGGCTGCTGAGCCCCACCCTGAGACGCTAGGGAGTCGGCCGGTTGCCCTGAACGCAGGTTTATATTTGGTTTCGGTGTTAGTCGGGGCAGTATTTTTTTGAGGGGGATGATATAGCAGCTCTTGGGTGACGGCGGATGAGCTAGTTGAGCTGTCCGTGTTTCGGGGTGATATGGCGGGAGTAGCTTTAATATACTCTTCTGGGGGGTGAATACTAGTGGTGGGGGCATGGGTCCTTCTTTTAACACTGTTTGTTGTGTTGGAGGTTTCTCGGGGATTAAGCCGTGGGGCGCTTCGAGCGGTTTAGGTCATCATAAGAAGGAGGGCCAAAAGGAATGTGAGGAAGAAGAGGGTGAGGAATGTTTTCACTATCCCTTGTTGAGTGTTGCTGGTTGTAGTAATCAGGGGGAGATTTGTGGAATAAACGGCTTTTGGGCCTGATTTTTCAAGTCATGTTTGATCCACCATTTGGCTAGCAATGTGTTGGCCAAGAAGGAGGTTAATTTTAGGGGGGAGGCGGTGCACTACCGTTGGGAAAAAGCCTAGCATATTAGAGAAGTGATGGGGGGCTAGTAAGGGGGTCTGTTTAAATTGTTTATTTGTAAGGGAAGCTAATTCGAGGGCTGTTAAAAGGCCGATAATGGTTACCAATAATGCGGCGAGCTTAAGGAGTGGGGGCATGGTTATAATTGGGGTTTTGGTTGGTAATATATTAGATGTGATTAGTAGGCCAGCAACAATGCTTCCTCAGGCTAATCGCTTGATGGGATTAAGCACTGCTGGGTTGTTTTCATTAATGGGGGAGAGTGTATTAAATCGGGGGTGGCCCATGGAAACGAAATATACCACACGTAGGCTGTAGACAGCGGTGAAAGAGGTTGCGAGGAGTGTAAGGGCAAGGGCTCAGGCGTTAAGGTAAGATGTATTAAGTGCCTCAATAATTGCATCTTTGGAGAAGAACCCGGCAAGGAAGGGGGTGCCCGTAAGGGCAAGGCTGCCGATTGTTAGAGCGGAAGAGGTGAAGGGGGCTAGGTGGTGCATTCCTCCCATCTTTCGAATGTCTTGTTCATCATTTAGGCTGTGGATAATAGAGCCGGAGCAGAGGAATAGTATTGCTTTAAAAAATGCATGTGTGCAGATGTGGAGGAAGGCCAGTTGTGGCTGTCCTAGCCCGATTGTTACCATTATTAGGCCTAGCTGGCTGGATGTTGAAAATGCAACAATTTTCTTGATATCGTTCTGGGTGAGGGCGCAGGTGGCTGTAAATAAAGTAGTGAGAGCGCCAAGGCAGAGGCAGATAGTCAAGGCTGTGGGGTTTTTCTCTATCAAAGGGCTTATTCGAATTAGCAAGAAGATGCCTGCGACCACTATCGTGCTCGAGTGTAGTAGGGCAGAGACCGGTGTAGGGCCCTCTATTGCAGAGGGCAGTCACGGGTGAAGTCCAAATTGGGCTGATTTGCCGGTTGCGGCAACGATTAGTCCTAGTAGGGGAAGGGTAAGGTCCAGCTCCTTGGTGGTTGAAAAAATCTGTTGTATTTCCCAAGAGTTAAGGTTTGTTGCTATTCATGCTATGGCGAAAATGAGTCCAATGTCTCCGACGCGGTTATAAATTACTGCTTGTAGGGCGGCAGTATTAGCGTCGGCTCGACCATACCATCACCCGATAAGAAGAAAAGACATGATGCCTACACCTTCTCAACCAATAAATAGTTGAAATATGTTGTTGGCTGTAACGAGTACAATTATAGCGACAAGGAAGACCAAAAGGTACTTAAAAAAGCGGTTTATGTAGGGGTCGGCATGTATATATCAAGAGGCAAACTCTAAGATGGACCATGTTACATATAGGGCAACGGGGGTAAAGATGAGGGCATATTGATCAAATTTAAGGCTAATGTTAATGTCAAATGTGTGGGTATTTATTCAGCTTCAGTTGGTGATTACGGCCTCTGCCCCCTCGGAAAGAAATAGGGCTAAGGGAAGAAGGCTGACTAAAAATGCGAGTTTTACAGCTGTTTTTACTTGGGCAAGAGCCCAGGTGTTTTCTTTGGGGCTGGGGGAAAAGGTTGTAAGTACCGGGTAAAGAAGTAGAGTAAAAATAATGATTAGGCTAGTTGTTATTATTACGGGTGTGGGGTGCATAGCTTCTACTTGGATTTGCACCAAGAGTTTTTGGTTCCTAAGACCAACGGATGAGCTGTTATCCTTTAGGAGCCTATTGCGAGTGAGCGCCGGAATCTAACCGAAGGGACGAGGATTAGCAGTCTTCGTTGCTAACAAGCCTCTCTCGGTGGACAAGGGGGCTTTAACCCCTGTTTTTAGAATCACAATCTAATGTTTTTATTAAACTATGTCTACAGGCAGCTCAGCCTCAGATTAGTTCTGGTTTCAGGATGAGTAGTAGGAGAGGAAGGAGATGTAGGGCTAGCAGTAGGTGTTCTCGGGTGTGGGAGGGGTCTAGGGAAATAATGTGTGCTGGAAGGGGGCCACGTTGTGTTATTAGGAATATGTACAGGGAGTAGCCTGCAGTAATGAGTGTGCCGGCCCCAGTTAGGGCAATTGTTCATCAAGATCAATTGAACAGGGAGATGATAATCATGATTTCCGCTATTAGGTTGGGAAGTGGGGGGAGGGCCAGGTTGGCCAGGCTGGCAATAAACCATCATGCGGTCATCAGGGGAAGAACCACTTGTAGGCCTCGGGCTAACACTATGGTTCGGGTGTGAGTTCGTTCATAGTTGGTGTTTGCTAAGCAGAAGAGGGCCGAGGACGTGAGGCCGTGTGCGATTATAAGAATCAAGGCCCCCGTAAACCCTCAGGGTGTTTGGATAAGAATACCCCCTGCAACTAAGCCCATATGTCCTACGGAGGAGTAGGCAATCAGTGACTTGAGGTCCGTCTGTCGTAGGCAAATTGAGCCGGTTATAATTACCCCTCATAAAGCTAGAATAATGAAAGGGTAACTTAACTCCTTGGTTAGGGGCTCTAGCATAAGCATTATGCGCATCATGCCGTAACCGCCCAGTTTTAGTAGGACAGCTGCTAGGATTATTGAGCCTGCAATCGGAGCTTCGACGTGGGCTTTTGGGAGTCAAAGGTGTACCCCGTAGAGTGGCATCTTAACTAGAAAGGCCAGGAGGCAGCCCGCCCACCACAGCTTGTCGGCTGTTGTAATTATTGGAATAGCGGGGGCGTATTGCAGGGTAAGAAGGGAGAGAGTTCCTGTGGTATTTTGTAGCAGGAGGAGGGCAACTAAAAGCGGTAGGGACCCGGCGAGAGTATAGAAAAGAAAATAAGTGCCCGCGTTTAGGCGCTCCGTCTGGTTTCCTCACCGAGTAATAATAATCAATGTTGGGACCAGGGTGGCTTCAAATATAACATAAAATAAGATTACCTCAGTGGCAGAAAAGGCCATGATTAAAAAAAATTGTAGGGAGATTAAAAGGGTAATATACATTCGTTGTCGGTTAATTGGTTCTGAGGCTGTGTGGTTTTGGCTCGCCAGGATCATTAATGGAAGAAGTCAGCAAGTAAGTACAAGTAGGGGGCTAGATAGAGGATCGGTCGCCATGAAGTAGTTAAGGGAGGCCCAGCCGGTCTCAGATATATTTATAAACCAGGTTAGGCTAATTAAAGCAATTATTAGGCTTTGACCCAGGGTTGTGGGCCAAAGCCATTTAGCTGGGGCTAACCAAGCGGTTGGGATCAGCATAATTGTCGGGATTAAGATTTTTAGCATTGTAGCAGGTTTAGGCTTTGTAGTCGGTCAGTCCCGTGAGTGCGGGCTGTGGCAACTAGTAGTGCTAGGCCTGCGCTTGCCTCACAGGCAGAGAAGGCGAGGAGAAGTAGGGGGGAAGCAGAGAAGTTGGTCGTATTTAGCTCTAAGGTTCAAAGGGCTAGTGCAAGGAAAAGAGATAGCATTATTCCTTCTAGGCAGAGAAGGGCGGAGAGGAGGTGCATTCGATGGAACGCAAGACCTGCTAGGCCCAGTAAGAAGGCTGTTGAAAAGGTAAAATGTACAGGGGTCATTAGGTAATTGTGGACTTTAACCACGAGCTTTTGAGCCGAAATCAAATATTTTTATTAAAATAATTACCTATTCGGCTCATTCTAGGCCCCCTTGAATTCACTCGTAGATTAAGCCGAGGGTGAGTAGTGCTAGCACTAGGGCTGTTCAGAAGAAGGTGAGGGTGGGGGTAGGAAGTTGGTCCCCTCAGGGCAGGGGGAGGAGAAGTGCAATCTCTAGGTCAAAAAGAAGAAATAGAATTGCGACCAGGAAGAAGCGTAGTGAAAAAGGTAGTCGGGCTGAGCCCAGGGGGTCAAAGCCACATTCGTAAGGGGATAGCTTTTCCTGGTCCGGGGTCATTATGGGCAGCCAAAATGAAACAATTGCTAGGACAGAAGATAAGATTACAGCAATAGTAATTACGGTGGTGATTAAATTCATTGTCTTTCCTTGGATTTTAACCAAGGCCGGGTGATTGGAAGTCACTTATACTTATTTTAATACTAGAAAGACTATGAGCCTCATCAATAGATGGAGATGTAAAGGAAAAGTCAAACTACGTCCACAAAGTGTCAATATCAGGCTGCTGCTTCAAATCCAAAGTGATGTTCGGATGTAAAGTGGTACTGGATTTGTCGAAGAAGGCAAATAGCGAGGAAGGAGGAGCCAATGATGACATGTAGCCCATGGAAGCCTGTGGCTACAAAAAAGGTTGAGCCATATACACCGTCGGCGATTGTGAAGGGAGCTTCGTAGTATTCGAGGGCTTGCAGGAAGGTGAAATAAAAGCCAAGGAGGATGGTTAGTCCTAGGGAGTGGATGGTTTGTTTGCGTTCGCCTTCTATAATGCTGTGGTGGGCTCATGTTACTGTTACACCGGATGCTAGTAGTACGGCTGTATTAAGAAGGGGGACTTCGAAGGGGTCGAGGGGTGTAATGCCTGTGGGGGGCCAGCAGCCGCCTAGCTCTGGAGTTGGGGCCAGGCTTGCATGGTAGAAGGCTCAGAAGAAGCCTAAAAAGAAGAAAACTTCTGATGTAATAAAAAGAATTATTCCGTATCGGAGGCCCTTTTGTACAGGGGGCGTGTGGTGTCCTTGAAAGGTTCCTTCTCGGACAATGTCTCGTCATCACTGATATATTGTGAGAAGGAGAAGAACTAGTCCAATTGTTATTAAGGTTGTGGAGTTAAAATGAAACCAGATGGCGAGGCCGGAGGTTATTAAGAGGGCGGCGACTGCTCCTGTTAGAGGTCAAGGGCTGGGGTCTACTATGTGAAATGCGTGTGCTTGGTGGGCCATTAGACGTTTTCTTGTAGGTAAAGGCTTAATAAAAGAACAAATACGTATGCTTGAATTATTGCGACGGCTACTTCTAAAAGGGTTAATAAGAATAGTAGGGCTCCAGTAAGAATTGCAACGGTTGGTATGAGGGGAAGTAGAACAAAAGCAGCGGTGGCGATTAGTTGGATTAGGAGGTGGCCTGCTGTTAAGTTAGCTGTAAGTCGGACACCCAAGGCTAAAGGCCGAATAAATAAGCTAATTGTTTCGATAATAATGAGGACGGGGATCAGAAGGGTGGGGGTGCCTTCTGGCAGGAGGTGTCCTAGTGCAACGGTGGGTTGGTTTCGCATGCCGATTAGGACAGTTGCTAGTCAAAGTGGCACTGCAAGGCCTATATTTATGGAGAGCTGTGTGGTTGGTGTAAAAGTGTATGGAAGTAGTCCTAATATATTTAAAGAGATGAGAAATAATATTAGTGAGGCAAAAATAGCGGCTCATTTATGCCCCCCGAGGTTAAGGGGCATTAGTAGCTGGTATGTGAATCGATTAATGAATCAGCCCTGCAGGGTTAATAGGCGGTTGTTAAGTCAGCGGGGGGAGGGGGTTGGAAATAAGAGTCATGGGAGGGTGAGGGCTAGGGCGATCAGGGGGACTCCTAAATAGGTGGGGCTTATAAACTGGTCGAAGAAGCTTAGTGTCATGGTCAGTTTCAGGATTCTGCTTTAGGTTTTTGTGTGCTTTGGAGTGTTGGCTCATTGGGGAAAGTGTGAGCTAATACTTTTGGGGGAAGAACTGTTAGGAATACTAGTCATGAGAATACTAGAATGGCAAATCAGGGGGCAGGATTAAGTTGAGGCATGTCGCTGGGGGTGGTTGGGAGGCACCAATCTTTAGCTTAAAAGGCTAACGCTACGGCCCAGTTTAGCTTCTCAGCGAGGCATCTTCAAGTATTAGGGAGGATCAGTTTTCAAAGTGTTTTAGTGGGACTGCTTCTACTACGATAGGTATAAAGCTGTGGTTGGCCCCGCAGATTTCCGAGCATTGTCCATAGAAAACCCCCGGCCGAGAGGCGATGAATGCCGTTTGGTTTAATCGGCCTGGGACTGCGTCCATTTTAACACCCAGGGAGGGGACAGCCCATGAGTGTAATACGTCTTCGGCGGAGACCAAGACTCGGACCGGGGATTCAACAGGGACGACCATTCGATGATCGGCTTCAAGAAGCCGAAATTGTCCTGGGGTTAGATCTTGTGTTGGAATTATATAGGAGTCGAAGCCCAGGTCTTCATAGTCTGTGTACTCGTAGCTTCAGTATCATTGGTGACCCATTGCTTTAATTGTAAGATGGGGGTCGTTAATTTCATCTATTAGGTAAAGAATTCGGAGTGAGGGGAGGGCAATGAGAATTAAAATGATGGCTGGAAGAATAGTTCAGATAATTTCAATTTCTTGTGAGTCCAGAATGTTTTTGTTAGTAAGTTTGGTTGAGACTATTGCTACAATAATGTAAAGTACTAGCGTGCTAATGAGAAATACAATTATTAGGGCGTGGTCGTGGAAGTGAAGGAGTTCTTCTATAACGGGGGAAGCTGCATCTTGAAATCCTAGTTGTGAGGGATGTGCCATTAAATTTAAGATACGCGGGGGTTTAACCCACAGCTCTGCCCTGACAAAGCAGTGTATTTTCTTTTATACCAGTATCTTATTAAGAAAGTGACAGAGCGGTTATGTGGCTGGCTTGAAACCAGTTTATGGGGGTTCGACTCCTCCCTTTCTCGTATAATTAGGCTGATTGAACTTGAACGAAGGCAGGCTCTTCAAATGTATGGTATGGTGGGGGGCAGCCATGGAGTCACTCAACGTTAGTTGCTGTGAGCTCTACGGATAATACTTCTCGCTTGGCAGCAAAGGCTTCTCAAAGAATAAATAGGAATATAATCACGGCCGTTAAGGAGATTAAAGACCCTAGAGAGGAGACAGTGTTTCAAAGGGTGTAGGCATCCGGGTAGTCGGAGTACCGTCGTGGCATGCCGGCTAGGCCGAGGAAGTGTTGCGGAAAAAATGTTAAATTGACTCCTACAAATATAACCCCAAAGTGGATTTTTGATCAGGTGCTGTGGAGGGTATACCCTGTTAAAAGGGGAAATCAGTGTACGAATCCTGCCATGATAGCAAATACTGCGCCCATGGATAGGACGTAGTGGAAGTGGGCTACGACGTAGTAAGTGTCGTGGAGCATAATGTCTAAGGACGAGTTGGCCAGAACAATACCAGTTAGCCCGCCCACAGTAAAGAGGAAAATGAAACCTAGGGCCCAAAGAAGGGGGGTCTCTCATTTGATTGAGCCCCCATGAAGGGTGGCGAGTCAGCTAAAGACTTTAACTCCTGTTGGAATTGCGATGATTATTGTGGCAGAGGTAAAATAGGCTCGGGTGTCTACATCCATGCCTACTGTGAATATGTGGTGCGCTCAGACGATAAAGCCTAAGAGGCCAATAGCCATTATAGCTCATACCATTCCTATGTACCCAAAGGGTTCTTTCTTACCTGCATAATATGCAACAATGTGGGAGATTATTCCGAAGCCGGGTAAAATAAGAATATAGACTTCTGGGTGGCCGAAGAACCAGAAAAGGTGTTGGTATAGGATCGGGTCTCCCCCTCCTGCCGGGTCGAAGAAGGTAGTGTTTAGGTTTCGGTCGGTTAGTAGCATTGTGATGCCAGCAGCAAGAACGGGGAGCGAGAGCAGCAGTAGGACGGCTGTAATTAGTACAGCCCACACGAAAAGGGGTGTTTGATACTGGGAGATTGCCGGAGGTTTTATGTTAATAATTGTAGTGATAAAGTTAATGGCCCCAAGAATTGAGGACACCCCCGCTAGGTGGAGTGAAAAGATTGTTAGGTCCACGGAAGCACCTGCGTGGGCGAGGTTTCCTGATAAAGGGGGATATACAGTTCACCCTGTTCCTGCCCCTGCTTCTACCCCGGAGGATGCAAGGAGGAGAAGGAAAGAGGGGGGAAGAAGCCAAAAGCTCATGTTATTTATTCGAGGAAAGGCTATATCAGGGGCTCCGATCATTAGGGGAATTAGTCAGTTTCCAAAGCCGCCAATCATGATTGGTATTACTATAAAGAAAATTATTACGAAGGCATGGGCCGTAACGATGACGTTATAAATTTGGTCATCCCCTAGTAGAGCCCCGGGTTGACTTAGTTCAGCGCGAATTAGTAGGCTTAAAGCTGTACCTACTATTCCCGCTCATGCACCAAATACGAGATAGAGGGTGCCGATGTCTTTATGGTTGGTTGAGAAAAATCAGCGTGTGATTGCCACAGGTAAAATGGCTGAGCGTTTAAGCGGTGGATTGTAGCCCCATGTACAGAGGTTTGAGCCCTCTTTTTACCAAGCCCTGAGGTGTACTACACGTAAGATTGCAAATCTTAAGTGGCAGACTAACCCCTGCCGGGGCTTTCCCCCGCCTTTTCGCTCTGCAGGCGGGGGAAAGGTAGACGGATGCTCGCTGGTTAGAGCGCTTAGCTGTTAACTAAGAGTTTGTAGGATCGAGGCCTTCCTGTCTAGTAAGGCTTTAGCTTAATTAAAGTGTCTGCGTTGCATGCAGAAGATGTGGGTTAGTGTCCTGCAAGTCTTATTCAGGGGCTGGGAGATTTTCACTCCCACTTAGGGCTTTGAAGGCCCTTGGTCTAGTGTTATCCTAAGCCTCTTTAGAGGGTTGGAAGGGCTGCAATAGCTGGGGTAAGGGGTAGAAGCATGGAGGCTATAATAATGGAGGTGGCCAAGGGCAGGGAAAGTTGGGAGGAGGCAAGTCGCCATGGTGCAGCCCCCATCAGGTTATTTGGGGACATGGTAAGGGTTATAGCATATGAGAGCCGGAGATAAAAGTATAGGCTGAGTAGCGCCGTTATAGCCGCGACTGTGGCCGTTAGGGCTAGGTCTTGTTTAGTTAATTCTTGAAGAATGAGCCATTTTGGTATGAAGCCCGTGAGGGGGGGAAGACCTCCCAGGGAAAGGAGGATTATAGGGGTCATGCTCGTGATGACCGGAGCTTTTGCCCAGGAGGTTGCTAGGGTATTAATGGTGGTGGCGTTATTGAGCTTGAATGTAAGAAATGCCGAGAAAGTTATCACGAAGTAAAGAAGGAGGGCGAGGAGGGTCAGGGAGGGGGCAAACTGGACAATTAATATTATCCATCCCAGGTGTGCAATCGAAGAGTAGGCTAAGATTTTCCGTAGTTGCGTTTGGTTTAACCCCCCTCAGCCTCCCACTAGGGTAGAGGTAAGGGCAAGCAGAACTAGTATTGTCTGGTTGGTGTTTGAGAGTTGCAGTAGTAGGGCAAAGGGTGCAAGTTTTTGTCAGGTGGAGAGGATAAGGCCGGTTGTTAAGCTTAGGCCTTGTAGTACTTCGGGGAGTCAGGTGTGGAGGGGGGCAAGGCCAATTTTGAGGGCGAGGGCTAGGGTAATTATGGTTACTGGGAGGGGGTGGGTCATCTGTTGAATGTCCCATTGTCCCGTGAGTCAGGCATTGGTTATACTAGCAAACAGGAGGGTGGCGGCGGCTGTTGCTTGTGTGAGGAAATATTTAGTGGTGGCTTCAATTGCTCGGGGATGGTGGTGTTGCGCCATCAAGGGGATGATGGCTAGCGTATTAATTTCTAGTCCTATTCAAGCTAGTAGTCAGTGGGAGCTCGCAAAGGTGAGAGTGGTTCCTAAGCCTAGGCTGAAAAGTAAGGTGGCTATAATGTAGGGGTTCATTAGTAAAGGAGGGAGTCTAACCAACATGTTTGGGGTATGGGCCCAAAAGCTTATTTAGCTGACTTTACTAGGAAGTGGTGTAGTGGAAGCACTAAGAGTTTTGATCTCTTCAGGTAGGGTTCGAACCCCTTCTTTCTAAGGAGGTGGGGGGACTTTAACCCCCATTATTCACTCTATCAAAGTGGCCCTTTGCTTCAGGCACAGCTCCTTGTTTATAGTTGGGGGGGAAGGCCGGCAAATGCAATAAGGAGGGCAAGGTGTCAAATAACCATGGCAAGGGTTAAAGGCAGGAAGTTTTTTCAAATGAGGTGTATTAGCTGGTCATACCGGAATCGGGGGTATGATGCTCGGACTCATAAGAAAAGAATTGATAGGAGGGAGGCCTTAAATATTAGGTTTATTGCGGTAATTTCGGGTGCGTAGGGAAGGTGGGAGGCGCCGAGGAAAAGGGTTGCTGACAGGGTATTTATAAGTAGGATATTGGCATATTCCGCTAGGAAGAAGAGGGCAAAAGGCCCTCCTGCGTATTCTACATTAAAACCAGATACTAGTTCTGATTCGCCCTCTGTGAGGTCAAAGGGTGCACGATTTGTTTCTGCTAGGGTAGAGATGTATCATATTGCAGCCAGAGGTCAGGCAGGGAGAAGTAGTCAAATGCTTTCTTGAGCGGTGCTAAAGGTTTGTAGGGTAAAACCGCCTGTAAAAATAATGGCGCTCAACAGGATAAGGCCGAGGCTTACCTCGTATGAAATTGTTTGTGCGACTGCGCGTAGTGCCCCAATTAGGGCATATTTTGAGTTTGAGGCTCAGCCTGAGCCGAGAATTGAATAAACTGCCAGGCTGGAAAGAGCAAGAATAAACAGAATGCTTAGGTTTAGGTCAGTAACGGGGTGGGGGAGGGGTAGGGGGGCTCATAGGATAAGGGCTAGGGTCAGGGCGAGCATCGGAGCCAAAATAAATAATAGGGGAGAGGAGGTAGAAGGCCGGATTGGCTCCTTAATAAATAGTTTAACTCCATCGGCGATGGGCTGAAGAAGCCCGTAGGGTCCGACTACGTTTGGGCCCTTCCGAAGCTGTATATACCCCAACACTTTCCGTTCGAGGAGGGTTAAAAATGCGACGGCAAGCAAGACGGGGACGATGTAAGCGAGGGGGTTTAAGATGTGGGTAAAAATTATTGAAATCATAGTTAAGGAGAGGAGTTGAACCTCTGTTCAAAGGGCTTAGGTCTTTTGCATTTTCCGGGCTCTGCCACCTTAACATGCCTTATTCTTAGGCGGCGTGGGTGTGCCCCTTTGCCTTCTTTAGTTGTCTTCTTAAGGTAGGGGAGAGGCTTACATTGGGCAGAGGCCTCTTCTTCTCGGTCCTTTCGTACTAGAAAAGAATACTCCATAGATAGAAACTGACCTGGATTTCTCCGGTCTGAACTCAGATCACGTAGGATTTTAATCGTTGAACAAACGAACCCTTAATAGCGGCTGCACCATTAGGATATCCTGATCCAACATCGAGGTCGTAAACCCTCTTGTCGATATGGGCTCTAAAAGAGGATTGCGCTGTTATCCCTAGGGTAACTGGGTCCGTTGATCGGCGGTGCCGGATCTTGCTGGTCAGATATTCTGTTTATTAGGGCTGTGGCCCTGATTTTAAAGGGGTTGTCCTTATTCCACGTGGGGGTTGTTTGTTACCCCGCGGTCGCCCCAACCAAAGACAGGGGAGCAGGGGCCGTTTGGTTTAGTCTCTTTATTAAGGGTTTTTAACACGGGCTGCTCTAGTGTCTAAAGCTCCATAGGGTCTTCTCGTCTTATGTTCTTATGCCCGCTTCTGCACGGGCAGATCAATTTCATTGACTGGAAAAAGGAGACAGCTTAGCCCTCGTTATGCCATTCATACAGGTCTTCATTTAAAAGACAAGTGATTGCGCTACCTTCGCACGGTCAAAATACCGCGGCCGTTAAACACATGGTCACAGGGCAGGCGGGACCTCTTATAATTTTAGGGCTCAAGAGGCGATGTTTTTGGTAAACAGGCGAGGCTAGTGTTTGCCGAGTTCCTTCTTTTTCTTTTAGTCTTTCCTGGGGCGCTCCTGTGTGGGGTCAACGCTTATAGTTGTTGAGGGGGCTTCTGGTGTCAGGGGGCGGTTATTCAATACCCTCTTTGGTTGGGGGCGTTAATTTTCAGTGGGGGTTCGTTCTGATGTACACGGGCGCTAGGAGAGGGGCGTTCCCCTCTTATTACTCATGTTAGCATATTCTCTTCTATGTCTGCATAGAGAGGCCTAATAGGTTGAGAGGCTTAAGAAATTATTGTCGGGATTAGAGGGTACTAAATATTTGAGCTTTAACGCTTTCTAAAGGGGTGGCTGCTTTTAGGCCCACCAAAATATAGTGCCTTGGGGTGTCTGATCTTTTACCTGCTCATTAAAGTTGTATCTTTTTTCAAGAGGGCTGTACCCCTTTTGATTAACTCTTTTGGTTTTCTTGTGATCCGAGGTTGGCGTTGCCAGGTTGGAGGGAAGAAACCAAAAGGCTGAACTTCTATTCAGTTCTTAGGCAACCAGCTATAACTAAGTTCGGTAGGTCTGTCACCTCTACTCGAAGCTCTTCCCACTCTTTTGCCACAGAGACGGGTGTGCCCTATAATAGGCTGTCTTGGAGTAGCTCACTTAGTTTCGGGGGGCTAAACTAAAATTCATTTTGCTTAGGTTGTACTAGCTATGTCATGATGCAAAAGGTACGAGGTTTAATCTCTGCTTCTCTTTACTTTACTGGGTTATTTCATTTCTCTTTCAGTTTTCCCTTGCGGTACTTTTCTATAGCGCCTGTATGTCCCTTTCTGTCGCCCATACTTGGGAGGAAAAATGGTTTGTTTATAACTACATTCGGGTTTTAGGGGTTAATTTATGTTGTCTTGTTGTTTTTGGGGAGGGGGCTAGCTGTTGGGTGTCAGTTCGGCCCGACTTGCACGGGCATCTTTTCGGTGTAAGGGAAATGCTATTCTAATTTAGCTACGCTCTGATTTTTCCAAGTGCACCTTCCGGTACACTTACCATGTTACGACTTGCCTCCCCTTTGCAGTTATTGTGTTTTATTTACGGGCTAGGTGTAAGCTCGGGGAGAGTGACGGGCGGTGTGTGCGCGCTTCAGGGCCAGTTTCAGGGGAACGCTCTGCTTACCTCCTTACTGCTAAATCCTCCTTCAGATGTCTGGTTTCAATTCATCGTTCGTATGTACTGTGCCAGTAAATGTAGCCCATTTCTTCCCCTCTCATACGCTACACCTCGACCTGACGTTTTGGGCTATGCCAATTTTGCTTACTATATGTCCTTTACAGGGTAAGCTGACGACGGCGGTATATAGGCGGGCTAAGCAAGGGAGGGTGAGGTTGAACGGGGGTTATCGGTTCTAGAACAGGCTCCTCTAGGTGGGTCTAAAGCACCGCCAAGTCCTTTGGGTTTTAAGCTAATGCTCGTAGTTCCCGGGCGAGCAGCAGGTGTGAGGTTGCTACTTTTGTTTAGGGCTAGGCATAGTGGGGTATCTAATCCCAGTTTGTTTCCTAGCTTTCGTGGGGTCAGAAGTTTTAAAGCCACTTTCGTAGGGGTTCTTCATATCTTCGGGTGCGTATGACAGCCCTGAAGATGTTCGGCTTTAGTGTTGGGGTTCCTAACCACTCTTTACGCCGGTGGCTATCAACTTGAGCCCCTCGTATAACCGCGGCGGCTGGCACGAGTTTTGCTGGCTCTGTTGGCTTTAACTAAGTCAAGTTTACACTTATGGCTTAATGTTTATCACTGCTGAGTTCCCATGGGGGTGTGGCTGAGCAAGGTGTCGTGGGCAAACAATAGGTTGTGCCTGATACCAGCTCCTTGTTCCCTAAAGGGGGGAACTGTAGGGCATTCTCACAGGATTGCGGATACTTGCATGTGTAAATTTGGCCAAAGCTGATAGTAAAGTCAGGACCAAGCTTTTGTGCTTGCGGGGCTTTCTAGGGCCCATCTTAACATCTTCAGTGTTATGCTTTAGTTAAGCTACGCTAGC